GACGAATCACGTAATCCGCTAATTTCGTGGACTAATAAGGTCATCAAATGAATCGGAATCACAATTAAAATGATCGAAAAAGAAATATGACTTAATATATGTTCTAAAGTCGCAAATATCATAAAAGAAAGTCCCATTACAGAATTGGAAATCGGGAATTGAATACATTTTAAAATCTATTGTATCTCTTTTAGAGAATGCCGCCACTCGGACTCGAACCGAGATGCTTTAGCACTGCTTCCTAAGAGCAGCGTGTCTACCGATTTCACCATGGCGGCTTACTTGAAATAATAATAGTCAATTCATGTTTAATCGTCGAGATTCAACAATTCCATATAATTCAGGAATATAGTAGAATCGATAGATAAAGAATCATTTAAATTCATATTTGAATCGTCAATAATACTTCGGTATTATCGTTACGGGTTTTTTAACAATAAACTTTCACGTACTAGAAACTAAATTCTCTCGAAACAGTTGGAACTCAATAGTTTTTTCCCAATTGAGGTATAAAACTCAGAATTTTACTTTTTTTTTCTATTTTTTCTTGTTTTTGATGATTTGTTTTTCATTTATCTGGATTTCATGGATTCAAAATGAAAAAGATCAAATTTTTCAACGAACAAAATCAAATAACTAGGAGTTCATATCTATCATAATTTCATCACTAAATATAAACAATTATTTATTTTTATAATGATTTCCATACCTTAGTATAATGAAAAGAGTATAATGATAAAGTATTAATACTCGTCATTTAAAATTTTTGGATAGGCATATAAGAAAAAAGTTTGAATCTCTATCGCAACTGTACTGTACTTTTCACAATAGAAAAATAGAAAAAGATTCTTTTATTCTATTGTTATTCTATTGTGAAAAGTTCATTGATAGGAAAAAAATACTTCGAACCCAGTATACAAAAACTCTTATTCTATATATTACAGCAGCTCGTTCTAACAAATATTGAGGAATTTAATATAGAAAAACATATCAGTTAATGTAAATCATTCATCTTTTTTAAAATGAAGTTTTTGTTTTGGGGCTATGTCAATTGAGATTATTCCAAGGCTTTAGTATTTGTTTGTCGCACAAAAAAACTTTTTGAATGCCCAGTGGAAACCGATTTCGCTAAAGAAAAAGCTTTTACTGCAGCTAACGATCCCTTTTTCTTCCAAATATTTCTACGAATACGTTTTTTTGACATAGAAGTACGCTTTTTTGGAACTGCCATTCAAAAAAAAAGGTTACTTATTTTTATCGTTGTATGTGAAAGACATGTATTGTTCAAAATAGATCTTCTTTTTAGTCATTATCTATACTTAATTTCTTTTTTCTAGACTTATTCTATATTTTCTAGACTTATTCTATGTATGTAGATTTCTATGTATGTCGATAATTTTATTTAAAATATACTTTTTATTTAATATACATTTATTTTACCTTAACATACAAATATATATAATACAAATATATTTATATGTACATGTATACATGATATATATGTTTATACGTTAGTTACGTGCACATCACACATAACATATATAAATATAATATATACGAAGGAAAAAAATAGGATAAAAGAAAAATGGATTAAATTTAGAGCGCTATGCCCATAATTTAAATGAAACTTTAGAACTAAACTAGTCGTTGATCTGTTAAACAAGACATTCCATTACTTAAGTAACATTAATCAGTAACATTAATTTTTTTTATTTCAGTTCTCTACGAAGTCGGGAGTATCATAATATTTCCGATAAAGATAAGTTTTCTTTATTGAATTGGAATGGAATCCAATCAATTTATTACATAATAAGTTAGGTAATTATTCCACTCTAAAAAAATGAACTAGAAAATTTAGGTCTTTTTTTGGTGATTTCTTTTAGTATTGTTTTTTTTTTCTCGAAAGAGATAAGAATTGGTGAATCGGAAACAATTAGCAATTATAAGAAAAAAAGTTTCATTTCGTTTTTTATGGAACATACATATCAATATGCATGGATAATACCTTTTCTTCCACTTCCTGTTACTATGTCAATAGGAGTTGGACTCTTACTTATTCCAACAGCAACAAAAAAAATTCGTCGCATGTGGGCTTTTCCTAGTGTTTTACTCTTAAGTATAGCTATGGTATTTTCGGCCAATCTATCTATTCAACAAATAAATGGAAGTTTTATCTATCAATATCTATGGTCTTGGACCATCAATAATGATCTTTCCTTAGAGTTCGGATACTTGATTGATCCACTTACTTCTATTATGTCAATACTAATTACTACGGTTGGAATCATGGTTCTTATTTATAGTGACAATTATATGTCTCACGATCAAGGATATTTGCGATTTTTTGCTTATATGAGTTTTTTCAATACTTCTATGTTGGGATTGGTTACTAGTTCCAATTTGATACAAATTTATATTTTTTGGGAACTGGTGGGAATGTGTTCCTATTTATTAATAGGGTTTTGGTTCACACGGCCAACTGCAGCAAGTGCTTGTCAAAAAGCTTTTGTAACTAATCGTGTAGGGGATTTTGGTTTATTGTTAGGAATATTAGGTTTTTATTGGATAACTGGTAGTTTCGAATTTCGAGATTTGTTCGAAATATCTAAAAACTTAATCCATAATAATGGGGTCAATTCTTTATTTGTTACTTTATGTGCTTCTTTATTATTTGTCGGTGCAGTTGCGAAATCCGCACAATTTCCTCTTCACGTATGGTTACCTGATGCCATGGAAGGTCCCACTCCTATTTCGGCTCTTATACATGCTGCTACTATGGTAGCAGCAGGCATTTTTCTTGTAGCTCGCCTTCTTCCTCTTTTCATAGCTATACCTTATATAATGAATTTCATTTCTTTAATAGGTGTAATAACACTATTTTTAGGGGCTACTTTAGCTCTTGCTCAAAGAGACATTAAAAGAAGCTTAGCCTATTCTACAATGTCTCAACTGGGTTATATTATGTTAGCTCTAGGTATAGGTTCTTATCGAGCTGCTTTATTCCATTTGATCACTCATGCATATTCTAAAGCTTTATTGTTTTTGGGATCCGGATCCATTATTCATTCAATGGAACCTATTGTTGGATATTCACCAGAAAAAAGTCAGAATATGGTTCTTATGGGTGGTTTAAGAAGATATGTTCCAATTACAAAAACTACTTTTTTATTGGGTACACTTTCTCTTTGTGGTATTCCACCTCTTGCTTGTTTTTGGTCCAAAGATGAAATTCTTAATGATAGTTGGTTGTATTCTCCAATTTTTGCAATAATAGCTTTTTTCACAACGGGATTAACCGCATTTTATATGTTTCGGGTCTATTTACTTACCTTTGATGGGCATTTGCGTGTTCATTTTCAAAATTATAGTAGCACTAAAAATAGTTCGTTATATTCAATATCTTTATGGGGAAAAGAAAGACCCCAGGGAGTCAATAGAAATTTACTTTTATCAACAATGAGTAATAGGGTCTCTTTTTTTTCAAAAGATACATCGAAAATTGATAATAATGTAAGAAATAGGATAGGAAACTTTAGTACTTACTTTGGAAATAAAAAAACTTCCATGTATCCTCACGAATCGGACAATACTATGTTATTTCCTCTTATTATATTAGTAATATTTACTTTGTTCGTTGGATCCATAGGAATTCATTTTGATGAAGGAATAATTGATTTTGATATATTATCGAAATGGTTAACCCCATCAACAAATTTTCTCTATCCAACTTCGATTTATTCGGTAAATTCATCTGAATTTTTTACAAATGCACTTCTTTCAGTAAGTATAGCAAGTTTCGGACTATTCATAGCATATATTTTATATGGGTCTGCTTATTCTTTTTTCCAAAATTTGGATTTAATCAATTTTTTTGTCAAAGGGGCTCTTAAAAGAACTTTCTTGGACCAAATAAAAAATGTAATATATAATTGGTCATATAATCGTGGTTATATAGATATTTTTTATACTAGGGTTTTTACTATAGGTATAAGAGGATTAACTGAACTAACTCAGTTTTTTGATAGACGTATAATTGATGGAATTACAAATGGAGTTGGTGTTGTAAGTTTTTTTATAGGGGAAGGGATTAAATATATGGGAGGTGGACGAATTTCGTCTTATCTATTCTTGTATTTATTTTATGTATCACTTTTTTTATTAATTTTTATATTTGTTTTTAGTTAAATTTAAAGATTCTATTTTTTAAAGATTTTTTTAAAGAAAAGTAACAAAAGGTTTTTCAAACCAGAAATAAGCCTTTTCATTTTTATCTTCTTTAAGTCTTCTCAATTCCCAATTATCTTGATAGGTATCAAGATAAGAATCTTCGTAAACTGGGCTATCTTTATAGGATGTCTCTTTAAATTGAAAGTGGAATTCATCCTTTGTTTTTTCCTTTCCATTCACTCGGATCTCTTCTGTTTCATCTATTTTGTCCAGATCCTCCTTTTCTTCCGAATAAAGGGAAGGGTCTTCTTCGGTGGATCCCTCTTGTTCCTGTTTAGTCTCCTTCGTTTCGGAAGTTGTTTCTACATCGCTTTCTTCCTCACTTTCTCCCCTTTCTTCTGTTTCTGAGGTTTGTTTCAGTTTCTTAGTGACAATAGGCGACGGCATTCTGCCTAAATAGTAGACACAGGTGATAAATAAGAGAATACTAAAAATTCGAGCCATAGAATTTCTCAATTCTGACACAAGGTACTTATTAGATCGAATAGAATGATTTTGCCGTATCCAGAATAATACCAATCCAACCCATTTCATGAATAAAATGTGACCAATTAACCAACCAACAAAACTACTTGTTACAAATAACATCTTGTTGTTGCATCGAAACATATAAATGTTGACTAATCTGGCTAACGTTGAACTTGGTAAAATGAAATGGTTGAATAATTGAAAAATTAGATTATTCAGGAATACACATTGAATGCTGAGATTACGCATTGAATTTCTGGTAGTAGATCCATAATCCAAAAAGTTTTTGTGATTGTTCCAGAAGA